TAAGAGTGCACGTAGAATACCAAAAGGAGTTATTCATGTTCAATCAAGTTTCAATAATACCATTGTCACGGTTACAGATATTAGGGGTCGGGTAGTTTCCTGGTCCTCGGCCGGTACTTGTGGATTTAAGAATAAGAGGGGAGGGACACCCTTTGCCGCTCAAACTGCAGCAGCAGATGCTCTTTGTACAGTAAATATACAACGAGCAGAAGTCATGATAAAAGGTCCCGGTCTAGGAAGAGACGCAGCATTACGAGCTATTCGTAGAAGTAGTATACTATTAACTTTTGTACGGGATGTAACCCCTATGCCGCATAATGGCTGTAGACCTACAAAAAAAAGGCGCGTGTAGAAATAAACAATAAATAAAAAAAAATATAAATAAATAATTTAATTAAATAAAAATAATATTACTATGGTTCGAGAAAAAGTAATAGTATCCACTCGGACACTAGAGTGTAAGTGTGTTGAATCAAGAACAGATAGTAAACGTCTTTATTATGGATGTTCTGTCTACACTTATGAAAAGCCAAGCCGATACAATACAATAAGCATTGCGATGCGAAGAGCTTTACTTGGAGAAATAGAAGGAACGTGTATTACACGTGTAAAATATTAGAATGTACCCCACGAATATTCGACTATAACGGATATTCAATAATAAGTTTCGTGCAATCTTAATTAATTAGAAAGAAATAGTATTGATAAGTAATCTATTCTATATGGAACTTGTGACACGTCTATTTGTGTCAGAGGCCCTCAATATTTAACTGACCAATATATTAGTTTACCACCTTATATAAAAATCGTCGACAATATACAAAATAAATAGCGGATAGTTTCTAAAAATATCACATAACTTTCAAGATAGTATTAATTTTTATGAGAATGAGAATGAAAAACAAGAGGTATTGTTTCTCAAAATATAGACAAATGGTAGTTTAACTCCGAAAGAAGCACTTAAAATGGTTCCTTTATCCCCTTTTACTTTCCACGAAAATTTGGATAAACTCGTAAAAATAACATTTAAATATATCCGAACTGTCTCCCATAGTCTATTTTTATTTATCAATAATTGCCTAAAAAGGTCAAATATATATACATTTTTGAATATTTTGAATAACAGTAAAGAAGATACTTATGAAAATTGAAAATTTTCGCCTAGAAGATGTAAAACAAATATTTAGCAGTCTATAAAAATATTTCGCAATTTATTTACCAAAAAATAAGTTTTAAATTTATTTAATTTTTTTTTTTAATTAAGATTAAAATAGGTTTTTTTATATGTAACACAATTCATATATTCCAAATTTTGTTCTAAATTTTATTGAATAAATGTATTATAGGGATAATTCGCTTTGAAACAACTATAACTACTTTTATAAAAAAAAATAAGCGTAATTCCCCCCAAACAATAAAATATATTGACATGGGTTAAATATATTTACTAGTTATATTATCAGCAATCACTTTAATTTCTAAACAGTCTTCTAAAATAAATCATAGACTTTATTGAGATAGATGAAATCCCCCTCGTAGAGCCATATCTGACGAAGTAGAACCATATAGATCAAGATTAAAAACCTATTTATCTTGTATTATAAAAAAAATAAATTATAAAAAGTCATACACTCGTATTCCGGAAATAAAAAAAAAAAAATTCCACGATCGAACTGCCAAAATAGAATAGACACAAAATACTAGTTCTAACTGATTTTTTTTTTTTTATTAGGACTTTGTGGTTATTATAAACTTAATTAATTGAAATTCCATCCAATAAAACGGAAAAATTATAAATATTCCAAAATAATAGATAGAAATATCGTAAATAGAACCATTGCGACTCCCCTAAAAGAAGTTGTTCTCCACCGGGAGCTACTTTACCATATTCCGAATTAAGTGCTTTTAATAAACTTCCTTTTTTAAAACTCCATGTAGTAGTTTGCCCCGAGCCCGATCTAGAACTGTTCTCAACAGTTTGTGTAGTCATAAATCCTATTGTATTCCTGTTTATTTTGTATACCATCCCGTTGTAAATAAACAATTTTATGATAGATCTGTTAGAATCTTGAAATTATATAATTATAATGGAAAAAGCAATCCTATTCGCCATCTTTATATCTGGTTTACTTGTAAGTTTTACCGGGTATGCCTTAATATACCTCTTTTGGGCAATCTTCTCAACAACTAAGAGATCCATTCGAGGAACATTAAATAATTTTATTCTTTAAGTTGTAACTTTTTTAGGTTATTTTAGAAAAAAAATAGTGAAAAGTTTATCCCTAAAGTAGAAACTAAAAGGAATGTATAAACCAATGCTTCCATAAATTATATTGTGATTTACAATAATAACTTACCCAACCTTTTTGTTTTTTGGGGGTGATAGTGGAAAAGTTAAAAAATCAATGATTCAAATTAATCCAGTACTCTATTCCTCATAATTAGATAAGGGTCGTTGCTGACCCATACCACATAGTTCCAGCAACAACAAAAGCTACAAAAAAGGCAGCCGCGATACTACTAGATATTACGGTTTTAATATTTCCCATAAAGAATCCTTTGTTGTGGCGGTCGGACGCTAAAATGGAATAAATCCACTAATATGCCCAATGTGCCTGCTGCAATATGATGAGAAGCTATTCCTCCCGGAAAAAAGACTCAAAACCTTATACGCCCCACGACGGATTTACGGGTTGTACTTTTCCCGTTAGTCCATAAGGATAAGACACCCTTATTCCAGGACCATACAAGCCTGTTACATTAAATGCACCAAAACCAAAGCAAGCCATTCCAGAGATAAATAAATGAATTTCAAAGATCTTAGGCAAATCCAACGAAGGTTTTCCTGTACGTTCATCACAAAATATTTCTAGATTCCAATAGACCCAATGCCAGATAGTTGCTAAAAAGCATAAACCCGAAAACACAATAGGTGCCCCAGCTACGCCTTCATAACTAAAAATTCCCAGATCCGTTACAGTCCTTTCCTGTAATACTCCAACCTCCCCATTAATTGGATTAAAACAGGATCGGCAGGCTCATAAACTACTAATTCATACAAACCCACTCAACCAGTAACCAAAGCTGTATGCATTATATAAATGGAAAGTAACTAGTCGGGATCATTTAATACTATGACACGATATTAAGTAAACCCACGGAAAATATCCCTTGAATTAAAATAAATAATAAACACTACGTAACTTTATTGTATAGGAATAATATAGAAACATATTTATTTTATACTTTATAAGTACCAATACGCAATGAGGAATTGATACTTTTTTTAGGAGTAAATGTGTTTATCCATATTTTTCATTAGAAAGATCTATTAAAAAATAAATTCCTTATATTTATTTTTTGCTTTTCTTTCTAAATTTTTATACTAATCTATGGATAAAATAAATATGATAGCGCCAATATTATAAAGATATTAAAACAATATTGTTACGTTTCCATATCAAAGTGAAATATAATAATTTAGTTATTTTTTCTTTCAATTTATGCCTGTTGGTATTCCAAAAATATCTTTTTTAATTCCTGAAGGTGAAGATTCATCTTGGAATGAAGTATTACACCAACTTCTTCTAAAAAGATATATTTTTTTATTCGGCAATATGGATGATGAAACCACGAATAAAGTTGTAGCTAGTATAATATATCTCAATAAGTATGATTCTACTTTAGATCAGTTGTTGTTTATAAACTCCCGCGGCGGGAAGTTTACGAATGGACTAAGTATTTATGAGACTATACAAGGGGTGAAGTCAGAGATAACTACCATGGGCGTGGGACTAGTCGCGGGAATGGCATGTTTTGTCCTGGTTGGAGGAGAAATTACCAACCGTATAGCACTCCCTACCGCTTATGTAATGCTCCGTGAACCCTCCCATTCTGTTGTTAAGAATCTACAAACGACAGAATGTCTAGAGGAAGCTAACCTAATGATTAGCATGTACAAAGTAATGCTAGAGGCTTTTTCAGAAAGAACGGGCCAACCACCAGAGATTATAGATGAAGACATGAAAAAGACTACTCTTATGACAGCAACAGAAGCTTACGCTTATGGAATTATTGATCAGATAGGATATGATTTTTCTTATTTTAATGAAAAAATTAGAATTGCGGAAATTGAAAAAAATAGAATTGAGAAAAATCCATGATTTGAGAGTTTATCTTCGAGTTTACTATATCTATTAAATAGAAAAATGCACAATCATTCGGTTAGGATCAATCTAAACCAGCCTTTTTTAGGTATATTATTTAACATGCCAACTATTAAACAACTTATTAGAAATACAAGACAGCCAGTTCGAAATGTCAAAAAATCCCCCGCCCTTGGAGGATGTCCTCAGCGTCGAGGAACATGTACTAGGGTGTATGTGCGACTCGTTTGGATCATGAGCCTTACGCAAAAAATCAATAAAACCGCTTTTAAGTATGAATGATCAATACCCGGTAATAGGATATAATGGAAGAAGGAACTCCATTTACTATTTTTAAATAAATAAATATCTATTGTGGTTAAAGTTTATGGTTTCCATTGGTACAAATCCAATCACCTTAATTTAAGATGATAAATAATTCTCCATTGGTAGCAATCTAGTTATCCATTAAGCGGAATAAATTTGAATAAAATTCAAAAAACATAAAAATGAAGTTATCGCCCGGTCAAGAACGGACTACTAGGGTCAGCTATCCAGCTAACTTTTAAAATTAAATACCGTTACTGTATAGGTGGGTCTCATTGTGAAAGATCTGTTACTGAATAATTTATGAGTAGAGCTAAAGAATCTGGTGTTAACTATACAAGTTACCAAAAACATTGATTAAATGAAGTTAAAGGCTCCGGTGTATAGAGAAGACCTCACCGTTTAAGAAATAACCATAGAAACGAAGGAACCCACTATTTCTTTATATATTTAATTTTATTTTTTTTTATTTCACAATAAAATAGCTAAAAATTGTGGTCGGGAAGGTTATAATAGCCAAAGACATTGGAATTTTTATTTTATACATTGGAAAAATATGCTTGATTATTAATGGGGAAAGGGATAACGGAAAGAAAATAAATAAATTAGTTATTCGTCAAAGTTAGATTTATTCAATGACCCGGATTAAACGCGGATATATAGCCCGAAGACGTAGAAAAAAAATGCGTTTATTTTCATCAAGTTTTCGAGGGACCCATTCAAGACTTACTCGAACTATTACTCAACAAAACATAAGAGCTTTTTTTTCGGCTCATCAGGATAGGGATAAGCAAAAGAGAAATTTTCGTCGTTTGTGGATCGCTCGGATAAACGCAGTAATTCAGGATAGGGGGGTATCCTATAGTTATAGTAAATTAATAAATGATTTATACAAAAGAAAGTTGTTTCTTAATCGTAAAATATTATCCCAAATAGCTATATCAAATATAAATTGTCTTTATATGATTTTCAACGAAATAAGACAAGAAAAGGATCGGAAAGAATACACCATAATAATTTAAATATAGTTCCCTGGAGAATAAACTCCGGGAAGGTGGGGTCGAAATTACTACGATAAAATACGTTAAAGTAGTTCAAACGAATGAACACGTTCAATAAAAAATATTTTTCTATTCATTTTTTCTTAACGACACGATAAGAAAATATAGCTTCTAAGATTTATAGAACAAAACACCAATCCACGTTTGAGTTCGTATTGTAATTTTGAATTAAAGTTAACAAAGAATAAGCTTATTTACTTTTGATTCTAAGACCCGCAGCTCTGGTGGTCGACTCGGTTCTTTTACATTTTTTATCATTATTGATAAAAGGTAACAAAGATAAAATACGAGCTTGTTTTATAGCAATAGTAATTAATCGTTGTTGTTTCAAAGTAAATCTATTAATTCGTCTAGATAATATTTTTCCATGTTCACTAATAAATCGACTAATTAAACTCATGTTTCTATAATCAATTCGATCCCCCGATTGAATCGGGGGCAAACGCCTACGAAAAGATCGCTTGGATTTAAGAAAAGGTCGCTTGGATTTATCCATGGTTTTTTTAGTTTATTTCTTATTCCGAAAATTCTATTTATTAATTGTCATCTTAACGTCCAATAGAATTATTTTTTATTTAAATAAAAAATATTCTATATAAATATATAAATATTGTAATTTTTCCACTTTCAGGGATAAGACAGACTTCATTCGATCTATTTATTTATTTCCCTATGAATCATATGTTTGTAACAATAGGGACAGAATTTTGTCAATTCTAATCGATTAGGTGTATTGTGTCGATTCTTTTTAGTAATATATCGGGAAATGCCCGTAGGTACCTTTTTAATACTATTTCGAATACAACTAGTACATTCCAAAATCACTATTACTCGCGCATCTTTCCTCTTGGCCATTAACCTCCCCTGGATTTTTTATTTATGTAACTCTTATTTTTTGATTTGAAATGACAAAAAAGAGAGGATAAAATAGAAGTTACTAACTTTTAATCCAACTATAAAAGATAAAAATTAATAAAATAATAATAAAATGGGTAGTAATACTAAAATTATAAGTAAGATAATAATTTTTGAAACTATATTTCAATACGAAGGATAATATTAAAATAAAAAAAAAATAAAAATACACCCTTCCGTAGCATTTCAAAAAAATTTTAATTGATTTTTATGTAAGTCTTTTAATTTTATTATTATATGTTAAATAAGATAACAAAGACTAAAAGGGCAGAAATAATGTTTATCAATACAATGACAATGTGGACCGAAGGGATGTGGCGCAGCTTGGTAGCGCGTTTGTTTTGGGTACAAAATGTCACGGGTTCAAATCCTGTCATCCCTACCCCCTTGGGGCAATAACAAAGAATCAATTGAGATCAATTCATGTTGCGCAGAATCAGTTAGTTTTATGAAACTAACTATAGAATATATGCATATAAAATTAATTAGTGTTAGAAAAATAATCCCCCTTTTATAGTCTTTTCTATTCGGATGGATAAGAAAGCGCTCTTAGTTCAGTTCGATAGAACGTGGGTCTCCAAAACCCAATGTCGTAGGTTCAAATCCTACAGAGCGTGATTTTTCATCGTAGATCGAATTAAACTAAAATTGATTAAGTCACTTGCACAGTAATTAAAAATTGATCTCCTGTGGATTAAAAAAAAAGGGAGGTTAATAGCAAATGTTAATTAATCAAAAGTCTAACGAATCACCACGTCTATAATTGTAAATATGTAGTTACGGATAATCCAGCCAAAGTAATATAAATTAGACCTAATATTATTACAAATATAAAAACTTCAATCATTCAAATTTTTTTTATAAGGAGAAAAAGGACAGGTAATATCATATCTATACCTAAATATTACATAGAAATTTACATAAATCTCAATGACCAATAATTTAAAATTGCCTAAATAAATAACTATATAATACACATAATCTTACAGAAGGATTTCCTTTCTTAATTTTTTATTTAAATATAAAGAAATTTAAAAATATCGCATCTACAATTGTAAAAATATGATAATATAAGCTCTTTCATTGTAAGAATTTTCTACTCAATACAACATCATTTTACATCAAGACATAAATAAAAGGAAGAAATAACTTATTTAACACTTACTTTCTATACTGATTCCGATTGTGTTGCTATGTTAGAAGAAAGGTAATTATACGGATTCGGTATACTCGAAAGATTACTTTGACCTAATATTTATGATTCTACAAAGATATAATTTAAATTATTGCCTTTTACTTATCTCATCTTTTACAGAATAGACCCCCTTAACTGTACAAGAATATGTGGAGTTGCACGTGTCTGGAAGCACAGGATAACGTTCTTTTGTTGATATTATTACCATTTGACATAGCATTATTATACCTTCCTTATTTATTGCGGGTTGGTTATTCATCAGTACCTGTTTGGCTTATGATGTATTTGAAAAGCCCATGGCTAAATGAGTATTTCACAGAGAGCCTACAAGTAATTCCATTAATAAATGGCCTTTTTTATTCTTTGGAACAACTCTATTAAAATTTTTACTTTCTTTTTTATTTTTCAATTATTTATTAAATTAAATTAGTAAAATAAAATAAATAAGAATTATAGGCATTTTCTTAGTCTCCATTCGGAAGGATCTCATCTAATAATTATCCATGACTATTTATGTCTCTAGCACGATAACTTGATTAAATTGGAGGGAAATTCAATAAATGACTGGTACTACTACTACTAGAAAGATTCCTCTTTGGATAATAAATAGTGTAACTGGTATTCTTGTAATTGGTTTAATAGTTATTTTCTTTTATGGTTCATATTCGGGATTAGGTTTATCCCTATAGTAACCGGATAAATTGAGTTGTAGACAGGAAAGCATAGGAACTCAATGGGATTCTCTTATTTCTTTGTTTTATTCAAGGGGATAGGGTCCGTTGGGGTTCTGAGCCTTTCTTTCGTCTAAATGACAAAGTTGATTTATTTTTATGTTGTTTAAAAAATTAAATGAACTTCTAAAAAATTTTATTGAATAAGTTTTTTTTTATCTAGAAATAATAATGAAAATATAATATAAAATGTTGTTTACAGATATCTCAACGAATGGCCGAAAGAAATACTTTCAACTTTCATATTAATTAAAAAATTTTTAAGGACTTAATTTTATTTATATTTGAATAGAACAGAAGTTATTTGGTCTAAAAATATTCAATATTTAGAAAAATTTTAAATAATTTATCATAACAAAAGAAAAAAATAATTGCGAGAAATATATTGTGATGATAAACAAAATGAAGGGAAAAATAAAAAAAAAAGATTCTTAAATTTGTCGCTCCTGCTGAAAATTTTTAGGCCTGACAAATGGATGTTTTATCAAAAGACTTCCACTGGTACGTGCAAAAATAGGCAAATTCCGCGCCTTTTTGTTCAATTTATCGTGAAGTCAAATTCTCATCAGTAGGTCAGGGGAATAGCCCCACGGCCTTTTATGCCCATATAAAATAAAGGACACAGTGAGCATAAATACCTTCTTTAACTTTGACTCTAATGGATATAATATCTTTTATTTTATAAGGAAGAGAAGGAATATTTTGGATTTTTCTTTGAGTATTTTTTTTTTATTAGGTGAATATTCCTTCTCTTTTGTCGAATTTATCATAACCACTATCTACATTCCAGAAGTTGTGCACCACAAATAAGAACTAATAAATAAACTCGCGCTCTTGTAGAAAGACATCACAAACCTGTGCGGAAAAATTATTTGCTTAGATGGAACAAAAGATATTAAATTTATATCAAGATAACTGAAAGTGCCAACCACTAAAAATTCTAATAAATCTAAAAAAACAATAAAGGCCTAGAAAAAATTATTTAGTTTTCGAGATTCCATTAGAAGTTATATCCATATATGTTCTGATCGCCAACTCATACTTTATTTAATTTTATTGAAATTTTTTAAATAATACCCCAATAATTTTGACTTTACTTTATTTTTTCTTCATTTCTTTGTCTTGTCTTCTAATTTAATTAAAGAACGAGTTTTTTACAAATTATCGCAAGATTTGCGACATAATGGGTATTTTTAGTTAAAATTGTATATTTATCTTTTCTCTCTTTTTATTTTATTATATACGTAAGACTAAATTCATTTTATTTTTCTAAATTTAAATGCATAAAACGAAAAACCCACACTTTTATCTCATTGATGATGATAGATACTTCTTAATCTTAATTAATAATCCGGAATCTAGGTAAAAATAAAGTTATCTGCTTGTTTACTACAAATATAATAATTGAACTTTCTACTTGATTGACAAAGGAAAGAAGGCGTGGAGCTTTAATAACTCACTTATAACGCTTTTTAAAAGATTACGCGGTACAATTAGGTCCAATAAGCCCTTCTCGAATAAATGTTCAGCCTCTTGTGAACCTTCGGGTACTATTATATTCAATGTTTGTTCAATTACTCTTTTACCCGCAAATGCAATATAAGCATTTGGTTCAGCAAGAATGATATCTCCCAACATGCCAAAACTAGCTGTTACCCCGCCAGTAGTAGGCGATGTAAGGATTGATATATACAATAATTTTTTATTTGATTGATAATCATATAAGGCAGACGATATTTTAGCCATTTGTATCAAGCTCAAACTTCCTTCTTGCATACGCGCCCCCCCAGAAGCACACACTATAATAAGAGGTAGCGATTGATTGGTAGCGTACTCAATCACACGGGTTATTTTCTCTCCCACTACGGATCCCATACTACCCCCCATAAACCGAAAGTCCATAACTCCAATTGCTACTGGAATAGCATTTATTTGACCTACGCCTGTTTGAACAGCCTCAGTTAATCCCGTCTCTTTTTGATAAGAATAAATACGATCTTTATAAGAAGACTCCTCCAAATAGGGTTCCTCCTCCAAATAGGGTTTCTCCTTAGAAGAAGATTTATCTTCCGAATAAGGATCTTCCTCGTAATAAATATGATCTTTATAAGACTTATCAGGCTCCAAATGAGGCTCTTCCTTATAATAAAGCTCCTTCTTATCCGAATACCATTCAAAAGGATCTTCCTCATAATAAGGAGCTTCTTCATAATTCCATTCAATAGTATCCTCCTCATAATAAGGAGCCTCCTCATAATCCCATTCAATAGGATCTTCCTCAAAATAAGGATCTTCCTCAGAATCCCATTCGATGGGATCCAGAGAGGTCATGTCTTCATACATAGGATCCCAAGTATCGGGATCGAGCAAAACTTCGATTCTTTCGAAACTATTCATTTTCAAATGATATCCACAGTGTTCACAAATATTCATTCTTGATAAGAAAAGGCTCTTATAATTTAATTTCTCACAATTTTCGCACATAACCCACAAATGTTTGAAGCTTTTAGTTGCGCAGGGATCATCAGAGCTTTCGCTTATAGTTAAATCATTACTTTCCCCTTCCAGATCATTAGAGCTTTCACTTATAGTTAAATCATGATTCTCCAAGTGGGTTCGTACCCAACTATGAATGTTTTTAGCTCTACTTTTTATATTCGGATCTTCACTTTCACTATTATTTTCAATAGGACGAAGATTGTCCGTTGATTTATTTATACCATACCTACGTTTTAACTCCTTTTTAAACACCATAAAATTAAAACACCATCTTTCCATAGAGTTTTTTGCCCTTATTTGCATAAAAATATAATAGACGAATAGTCATTCGATTCACAATTCTTTATTTTTATTTTAATATTTTATTTCCTATCAGACTAAGTAAAACATAGAAATTTAATCACTACTATATAAGTAATATAAATAAGATAAGTAATATAAATAAGTAATATAAATAAGTAATATAAGTAGGAAGTTTATTTCTTTTTGTGTGAATCCGGGGGGAAGACTTAATATATGAATATGATGAAATCCCCTTTCATTCTAAATTAAATATTTTTTTATTGTAGATCCAAAACAATATTAAAGATTTGAGTCTTAAATTTCTATTTAAAATCTTATATATAGAAATATCTATGTTAGCCAAAATACATGTAATAAAATCTTTATTAAATTTAAATAAAATGTGAAGAGAACGGAGAGTAATTAATTGTTATCTTACTTATCCAAAAAAAATATCAACTGCTTTAAACTCAAATTTAATCTCTTTCCATATCGCACAAGCGGCAGCTAATTAAAGGCTCCATTTGCTAGCCTCACGTATAATTTAATTACCCCCAGCAGCAATATAACGTCCTGCATTAGAGCTTGTACACATGCTTCTAGAGCTGGGGACCTGGTGCATTATCCCAAGGGTGTCCTAAACTCCGCCAAACTGTAGTAAGGAATCATCCAAAAAGATCTAGGGCAGGTATATGCCAAACATGAATACCCCCTGGAGCCACAGGAATAACATCTGGTAGATAAACCCAATCTTGAGTGAAATAAATACTGCGGCTTCCATCTTTATTTTTCAATAAAAAAATCACGTAATAAATCAAAAAAGCCCAAAGTAATGTCTCTTTCTCCTTAAAATTTATTTACTATGGTCCCAAAGTTAATATGATCTTCACCAGACATACGTAACGCTGTAGCTAGTACACAGAAGTGTATACTATGGTTCTTCTATCTATCAATAACTGCATGTATTGCACGGTGAATGTGAAGAAGTAGGCCATTATCTCGGCAATAATGAGCCGGGCTAGTATTTGCAGTGAATCCTCCTGTTAATATAGTCGTATATTATGATAGGAACTCCCAATTCTCTGGTAAGGGCAGCTCTTTTTATAATTTCTCGTATGTACCTGCAGTAGTATTCAAGTAATGCCCTTTAATTTCGCCTTTTTCAGCCTGTGTTTTATAAATTTATTTGGCACAAAATAAGAAATGATCTCTTCAGCTCATAAATGGCCAGGAGTTTACGTTCTCATCATCTTTGGTAAAATAAAGTCCACCGCGAAGAAATTCATAAACTTCTCCCCCATAATTTTTAGTGGATAACCCCCATTTAGGTTTAATAGTACATCCCACACGCAGGGGACTACTATACTTGTTAAATTTATCTCTTTCAACTTGAATCCCATGGGGCGGGCCTTGGAAATTTAATATAAGAAGTTAGGTATTATAAAATTTTCCAGACGTAGAGCACGCAGGGCTTTGAATCCAACATTTGCTTTAGTTTCTGTTTGTGGTGACATAAACCCCTCCCTAAAAATCATGAATCGTAATATGCAATTTGGATTCAAATTGCATATTATATAAAATATAATATAGTAATATAGATAGATTGTCTATAATGATAGATTTTCTATAATTATATACAAAGGAAAACTTTCCCAGGATTATACACTTACAATTTTTTAAAGAGTTTAATTACGTTTTAAATTTAACTAATTTAATAAGCAAAAATTGTAATTGGATTCAATTGGATGGCACCAATTGAATCCAATGTTAACTATCATTGAATTAACTTATCAACGTGTTATCGGACATTTATTTTGACTTCGATAATTTTTACCCAAAAATTATCGACACTTTTTTTATTTATTATTATTATGAGAATTAATCCTACTACTTCTGGTTCTGGGTTTTACACACTTGAAAAAAAAAACCTGGGGCGTATCATCCAAATCATTGGCCCGGTACTAGATGTAGCCTTCTCGCCGGGTAAGATGCCTAATATTTATAACGCTCTAGTAGTTAACGGCCAAAATACTGTCGGTCAACCAATTAATGTAACTTGTGAGGTACAGCAATTATTAGGAAATAATAGAGTTAGAGCTCTATCTATGAGTGCTACAGATGGTCTGATGAGAGGAATGGAAGTAATTGATATGGGGGCTCCTCTAAGTGTTCCGGTCGGCGAGGCTACTCTAGGACGAATTTTCAACGTGCTTGGAGAGCCTGTTGATAATTTAGGTCCTGTAGATACTCGTATAGCATTTCCTATTCATCGATCTGCGCCTGCCTTTATACAACTAGATACAAAATTATCTCTTTTTGAAACAGGAATAAAAGTAGTAGATCTTTTAGCACCTTATCGGCGTGGGGGAAAAGTAGGACTTTTTGGGGGAGCTGGAGTTGGTAAAACGGTACTCATTATGGAATTGATTAACAATATTGCCAAAGCCCATGGGGGCATATCCGTATTTGGCGGAGTGGGTGAACGTACTCGTGAAGGAAATGATCTTTATATGGAAATGAAAGAATCTGGAGTAATTAATGAAGAAAATATTGCAGAATCAAAAGTGGCTCTAGTTTACGGCCAGATGAATGAACCGCCGGGAGCTCGTATGAGAGTTGGTTTGGCTGCTTTGACGATGGCGGAATATTTCCGAGATGTTAATAAACAAGACGTACTTCTATTTATAGACAATATTTTCCGTTTTGTTCAAGCAGGATCTGAAGTATCAGCCTTATTAGGTAGAATGACGTCCGCCGTCGGTTATCAACCCACCCTGAGTACCGAAATGGGATCTTTACAGGAAAGAATTACTTCTACAAAAGAAGGGTCTATAACTTCTATTCAAGCAGTTTATGTACCTGCAGACGATTTTACCGATCCAGCCCCTTCTACGACATTTGCACATTTAGATGCTACTACCATACTATCAAGAGGATTAGCTGCCAAAGGGATCTATCCAGCAGTAGATCCTTTAGATTCAACTTCAACCATGCTTCAACCCTGGACCGTTGGTAAGGAACATTATGAAACTGCGCAAAGAGTTAAGCAAACTTTACAACGTTATAAAGAGCTTCAGGCTATTATAGCTATCCTTGGGTTGGATGAATTATCTGAGGAGGATAGTGTAACCGTAGCACGAGCGCGAAAAATTGAGCGTTTCTTATCACAACCCCTTTTTGTAGCCGAAGTCTTTACCGGTTCTCCCGGAAAATATGTTGGTCTAGCAGAAACCATTAGAGGATTTCAATTGATTCTTTCCGGAGAATTAGATAATCTTCCTGAACAGGCCTTTTATTTGGTAGGTAATATCGATGAAGCTACTGCGAAAGCTATGAATTTAGAATTGGAGAGTAATTTGAAGAAATGACCTTAAATCTTTGTGTACTGACCCCTAATCAAATTTTTTTGGATTCAGAAGTAAAAGAAATAATTTTATATACGAATGGTGGTAAAATCGGCATATTACTAAACCATGCTCCTATTGCTACAGCTGTAGATATAGGGCTTTTGCGAATATGGCTTAAGGACCAATGGTTAATGATGGCCTTGATGGGTGGTTTTGTTATAATAGATAATAATGAGGTCACTTTTTTAGTAAATAATGTTGAAAAGGGTAGTAATATTGATCCACAAGAAGCTCAGCAAACTCTTGAAATAGCGGAAGCTAATTTGAGAAAAGCTGAAGGAAAAAGAGAAAATTTGAGGCAAATCTAGCTCACTGGAGAGCTAGGACAAGAGTAGAGGCTGTCAATGCGATTTCATAATTAATGGGTGCATTCAAATAATAAAAATAAGTTATGTGTCGAGTGAATCCAAATTTGATACAACGCAATTAAAAAAGGAAATCAAAATCTATCTATAAAAATATATAAAGAGTGGGCAAAAAACTTATTATATATCATTAGCTCCGGGTATTTAATAAGTTCTACCTACTATTGGATTTGAACCAATGACTCCCACCATATGAAAGCAATACTCTAACCACTGAGTTAAGTAGGTTATTTATCATCCCAAAGAAAAGAGAACCGAAGGTCATCATACCACCGATGAATTATAAATATAATATTCCTTAAAAACAATAATAATATAAGTAATATCACTAAAAAATTTAGGATCTTGAATCATAGTATTGAAGCATAGAATATTAATCTTGACAACAAATTATATACATGATAAAATATGCATCACGATAAGGCTATAGCTCAGTTGGTAGAGCACCTCGTTTACACGTGTACCAATAATTTAAGGGGAATTCATCATATAATCCACAAAAACTTATTTAAAATCAATGTCTTACTTCCATAACGTTTAGGGAACAATAGCCTTACAAAGGATTAGGTCTGCCTTGGGTGCCTACCAAAAAAACCCCATCATTGATTTTAAATATTGATAGGGTGAATACCCGTCCATTCAATGCTAGGCATAATGAGTATAAGGTCCTCAAAAAATTTATTTGCGTCCGATGAACTTTAAGGTATATGAAGTTTCATATTTTATTTTTTAAGTCGAACAATAGAAATTTAATTTAACTTAAAATTATATAGTCCAGAAACAGACCTATGTCAAGATAAAATCCTCCATCCTTGAAACACTTTGATAGTTCTATTGGATCAGAAAAGTTTGATAATACTAAATTTTATCTGTTTTACCGAGAAGGTCTAGGGTTCGAGCCCGTATAGTCCTAAAGTCCAAATTTTATAATTTTAATTTATTAATTATTATTTGTTACTTGTAACTAACCTATTGGTTCATAAAAACCAAAATTTTACTATAAACTCATTCACGGGTATCATTTAAAGCAGAAAATAAAAATAAAAACATATTTCAAGAGATCGAATCAAGCCTTTTTCAATCATGGATAAACTTTAGTCATTAATCTTCAGAAGGAAATTTCATATTTCCTGTCCATAATCATAATAAAGGGGTTAATTTAGTGATATTCCTTTTTTTGGTGTACCTAACTTTAATCTATTTAAAAAGTAAAAATCATGACGGAGCCTGATAAAAACACTACAAAGGGTTATTCACATAGATCGAGGGAATAATCCAATAAATTTGTGGACAAGCTGAAGTTTGTTAAAAACTAATCTCTTTTGTAGTCAATAATATAAAAGTTAACAATAAAAAATAATCTTTTCTTCGTATAAAACTAGTGAAGCACGGGTGGGGGTCTTGATTGAATACATAAAATGAAGACCCCCACAGATTTTAATAAACTAAATTAAATATACCAACACTAAGATTAAAAATTTTGAAATCCTGAGATGGAAATACTTATTCATTCTCTTCCATTTAACTACTGGTTTTTTTCTAAATCACTACTAAAAAACGACAAAAAGATCTCATGGTTCTATTCCTAAAAAAAAATACCTCATAAAAATTAAACATGTGTCAGGAACCAGATTTGAACTGGTGACACGAGAATTTTCAGTCCTCTGCTCTACCAGCTGAGCTATCCCAACCATATGTAGGATCCCCCCTTATTTTATTTGATGGCTGGGGTATATGTTAATTAAAGGGAACAGGGGAAGATTAAAAAATTTCTCCAAGTACTGCAATTTTTTGGATCTTCAAAAAGACGACTTTATAAGTTTAAGTATGAATTTTGCTTAATTTATTAAATGTGTATTCTATATTACATGTGCTAAGAGAAAGTAATTTATGCTAAAATATATTTTTACGCTCCAATACTTTCGTCAAAAGAATAAGAGGAACCATTAACGAATAGTGAAAACGGGGGTATAGGATAAATATTTTTATTTTGGGAGTCAAATGGTACTTTTGGGGGGATAGAGGGACTTGAACCCTCACGATTTATAAAATCGACGGATTTTCCTTTTACTATAAATTTCATTGTTGTCAGTATTGACATGTAGAAAGGGACTCTATCTTTATTCTCGTCTGATTAATCAGTTTTTAAAAAGATTTATCAGACTATGGAGTGAATGATTTGATTAATTAATATTATTTCTTCCATATGGAAGAAATTCGCACCAATTATTCTCTTTTTAATATTCAAAAAATAGATAAAGGTTCGGGGCATAATTAATTATTTTATATAATTTTATATAATATTCAATAGATATGTTTATCCTTCATCCTTTCTGAAGTTAAGATGGAAAGATTTATCTATTAGCGCAATCAACTCTGTTTGTTAGAACAACTTCCATTGAGTCTCTGCACCTATCCATTTTTAATTTTCTAACTTTTTTTTTTATAAAACAGGATTTGGCTCAGGATTGCCCTTTTTATTAATTCCGGGGTTTCTCTGAATTTTAAAGTTATCACTTAGCAAGTTTCCATACCAAGGCTCAATTAAATTAAGTCCGTAGCGTCTACCTATTTCGCCATATCCCCTCTTTTTTTTATTAACTTCCCCCCAAAAATAAAAGAAAAACGAGGAATGTTTGATTAATTATAATAAATTTATTTAATTTTAAATAAATTGAAATTATAGAATTATAAATATATAATATATAAATGTCATGTAAATCAAAAATAAAATTTGACTATCTAAAAATATTTCATATTTACTATAAAATATAATTATAAAATATAATAAGATTATATTTTTATTCTAATTTAGAATTGTGATCAAAAAATTATAGATCGTTAGATAAATATATAATATAACAATATATTATATTTCAATATTTATTGTAAATTATGGATTCTATATCTTTCTTTTTTTATTTTTCTTTAGTGTATGGAATTTATATCCAGGGGAATTTCTATTATATGGGCCCACTTAGCTCAGAGGTTAGAGCATCGCATTAAAAATGCGATGGTCATCGGTTCGATTCCGATAATCGGCTTTTTCCTATTTTTTCAAAATTTTATATTTTCCTTTTTAATCAAAGAATAAAGAATATTGAAAAATATACCCTTTTCAAAAATCCAAAAATTTATTAAGTTATAAGAACTCTCAACTATGCCAGGATAATATTATAATAATAGAAAATTTTTATATTGATCCAACTTATCTCACTCTTCTTTATTATTCTTTCTAGTATTCTAATACAAGTACACTACTTCAGTAAACTTCGCTTCATTTAGTTAAGTTTTAGTTTAGATTTATTCTGTAAAATAAAAAAAAAAATTAAATTCTAAAAAAAAATAAGGAGTCTTTATGTCTCGTTACCGAGGACCTCGTTTTAAAAAAATACGCCGCCTGGGGACTTTACCGGGACTAACTAATAAATGTCCTAAAGCTGAAAAATATCTTAAAAATAAATTGCGTTCTGGTAAAAAATCTGAATATCGTATTCGCCTAGAAGAAAAACAAAAATTGCGTTTTCATTATGGTCTTACAGAACGGCAATTACTTAAATACGTTCGTATCGCCGGAAAAGCCAAGGGGTCAACAGGTCAAGTTTTACTACAATTACTTGAAATGCGTTTGGATAACATCCTTTTTCGATTAGGTATGGCTTTGACAATTCCTGCAGCCCGCCAATTAGTTAACCATAGACATGTTTTAGTAAATGGACGTATAGTAAATATACCAAGTTATCGCTGCAAACCTCTAGATATTATTACGGCGAAGAATGAACAACAATCCAGAACTCTGATTCAAAATTATCTCAACTCTTCCCCTCATGCGGACATACCAAACCATTTGACCCTTGACCTATTACAATATAAAGGATTAGTAAATAAAATAATAAATAGTAAATGGGTCGGTTTGAAAATAAATGAATTGTTAGTTGTAGAATATTATTCTCGTCAGACTTAAACTTAAATTCAAATAAAATTGATTACTAGGGGTTTGGTCCGAAATTTATCGCATTTATGTATCATAGAACAAGGGGCTATTTTAATATTATTTACAGTATTCCTCCTAATTTAGCAATTTGGAATAGAGAATATTATATAAACGAAAGGCCCAACTGATGGAATAAAGGTCTCTATTGTTAGTTGATTCGATGTTATTAATAATAAATAAAGTCATCAATGAACACAAAAAGGAAAGAGAGGGATTTGAACCCTCGGTAAACAAAAGCTTACATAGCAGTTCCAACGCTACGCCTTGAACCACTCAGCCATCTTTCCTACATAATAATTATGTACCAAAAATTGAGAGAATAACGAGTTATTCATATTCCATTCTAGATTGTTGGATAGGTATGATCAATCCCGTTTAACTATAATATTATAAAAAAATAAAATTATAAAATTATCTTATTACGAAAAATTTTATTAAATAAGGATCCCGGAAAAACTTATTTTGAAGAATGGGCCAAACTGGGTCATTTTTCAAGAACAATAGTTATAGTTAAAGAACCTGATACTACCACTTGGATCTGGAAATTACATGCCGATGCTCATGATTTCGATAGACATACCAGTTATTTGGAAGAGATATCTCGAAAAATATTTAGTGCACCATTCCGGTCAACTCTCCATAATATTCCTTTGGCTAAGCGGCATGTATTTCCACGGTGCTTGTTTTTCCAATTATGCGGTTAATTGATCCAACTCACATTGGGCCAATTGCCCAGGTGGTTTGGTCTATAGTAGGCCAAGAAATATTAAATGGTGATGTGGGGCGGGGGGTTTCCGATAAATCTGAAAAAACCATAGGTTTTTTCAGATTTAAGAACATCTGTAATAACTATTTAATTACAACTCTATTGTACCGCAATTGGTTCGTTGGTCTTTGCAGCGTTAATGCTTTTTTTTTTATGGTTGATTTAATTAGTTGTCCCCAAATTATTTCTAAGATGTAGAATCTATGTTAAATCACCATTTAACGGGGCTAGGAGACATCAGGTGCATGTACCTTTACCTATACCAATTTTTAAAGGATTAGATCTAGTAACCGGAGGTCTTTGGTTGACTAATATTGCACACTATCATTAGCGATTACATTTATTTTTTTGTTGCTGGTCATATGTATAGAACTAATTTTGGGATTGGACACAGCATCAAGGATATTTTATATGAACATATGTCTCGAGGGGAACGATTGGAGCGTGGGCATAAAGGTCTTTATGATACAATCAAAAATTTACTTCATTTTCAATTTAGGCTTTGCTCTAGCTTCTTTAGGAATTATTATTTCCGTGGTAACTCAACACATGTACTCTTTACCTGCCTTTTGGGATTCCATACCCTGGGACTTTATGTTCATTGGGACTTTATGTTCATAATGATGTTATGCTTTCTTTTGGTACTCCGGAAAAGCAAATTTTTATTGAACCTATATTTGCTCAATGGATACAATCGGTTCATGGTAAAACTTCATCTTGAATCAAGATGAAGTTTTATCTTCAACGAACGGCCCAACATTTCATGAAGGTCGAAGCTTTTGGTTACCCGGTTGGTTAAATGCTATTAATTAAAATACTAATTCATTATTCTTAACGATAGTTCCTGGGGATTTTTTGGTTTATCATGCTATTGCTCTGGGTTTACATACATACAACTACATTAATCTTAGTAAAAGGTGCTTTAGATGTCCGCGGTTCCAAATTAATGCCAGATAAGATAAAAAGGATTTTGGTTATATTTTTCCGTGTGATGGTCTGGGACGTGTGGGTACTTGTGATATTTCGGCATGGGATGAATTTTATTTAGCAGTTTTTTTAATGTTAAATACTATATAGACGACGGGTTACTTTTGATTGGTATTGAAAGCACATCACATTATGGCAAGGTAATGTTTCAAAGTTTAATGAATCTTCCACTTATTTGATGGGTTAACTAAGAAATTATTTATGGTTAAACTCTTTACAACTTATCAATGGGTATAACCCTTTATGGTATGAATATTTTATTAATAGTTTATTGATCTGGGTGTGGATGTTCTTATTTGGACATCTTGTTTGGTCTACTGGATTTATGTTCTTAATTTCCTGGTGTGGATATTGACATAAATTGATTGAAAATTTAGTATGGGCTCATGAACGCACACCCTCGGCTAATTTGATTCGATGGAAAGATAAACCCGCGACCTTTTTCATTGTGCAAGCAAGGTTGGTTGGATTAGCCCCTTATTGCTGTAGGTTATATATTAACTTACGCGGCTTTCTTTATTGCCTCTACAGCGGGCCAATTAATGTGTTATATCTGTGGTAATATCATTTCTTTTCGATGGAGAGAAGTCCCCTTTTATATTTCTACATCTAGGATTTGACTTGTATCAACTAAATAGGACCTGAACCATTATGGCAAAAAAAAGTGTGATTCAGAAGGAAAAAAAAAGGCAAAAGTTAGCACAGAAATATCATATGATTCGTCGATCCTCAAAAAAAGAAATAAGAAAAGTTCCATCATTAAATGAAAAATCGGAAATTTATGGTAAGTTACAATCCCTACCACGGAATAGTGCACCTACACGCCTTCATCGCCGTTGTTTTTCGACCGGAAGGCCGAGAGCTAACTATAGAGACTTTGAACTGTCTGGACACATACTTCGTGAAATGATTTCCGCATGTTTGTTGCCAGGAGCAACAAGATCAAGTTGGTAAGGATTAATATTTCATTTCATTTATACGGTCGATGAGCAGAATGTGCCCCTTGTACCATTCTATATAAATATAATAAATAGTACAAGGGGCACATTAAATCCTTCTTTGTCTCTTAGTTTTTACTAATTATTTCAACGCGGAGTAGAGTAGTTTGGTAGCTCGCAAGGCTCATAACCTTGAGGTCACAGGTTCAAATCCTGTCTCCGCAACATCTTTTTTTTGATAAAATTAAAAAAAAAAAGGATGTTTGACTCTGGTAACTAGTAATTAATTATACCATGGGGTAGTGGTAGGAAAGTAAAGGGAGGGGATAGACTCACTACATCATCATGACCAATTATACCCAATACTTTAGTATACTCAAAATATTACTTTATCTTGATCTTGAGCGGATAGCGGGAATCGAACCCGCACCTTCTCCTTGGCAAAGAGAAATTTTACCATTCTACTATATCCGCACCCTCTTTATTTTTATTCGTGATACACAAAAAATTCACGCATATATGATAATATATACCCTTAATTATATTTTTCTATTTGTGCAGTGTCGGACCATAAACTCTTTTTCTTTAGAGTAATTATAATTATTTTTAAATCTAAAATTTACTTTATTTAATATTATATTATATTGTTTGTGTGGGGGGTCATTTCATTTTTGGATATAGGATGAAGAAGTTCAAGAGATGATAGAATTAAAGATACTGACCAGAAAGACTAACCCCATCCATAATGATGTACCGTAAAATACAATATTTTTTTACTTGACCAACCATCAGAAGAAACAAATATGACGGGGTACTCTAATCAATAAGATTTATTAAGTAGCAATTAATGCAAAAAAAGCCAGTTGGATAAAAAGAGTAATGCTTTTTATCCTCCAAGATACCAACAAATACACTATACCATTTGATCCCTTTATAAGTTAAAAAATTATAAGAAAATACATTATAAAGGTATTTTAATTTAACAAAAATATATTTTACTTATTACTACCTTTTGACCACTCTATTTTTACATGGAGTAAGGAGAATTTTTATTTTTTAAAATGAATATACTAATCTATAAATAGATCAGTATATTCACACCTGAGATCTTTCGACTACTAGTAGTGGACCCCCCTATGGCCATGTTATATTAGGAGGGATCAAATGGTCTTTCGGAGAGATGGCTGAGGGGTTTAAAGCCCCGGTCTTGAAAACCGGTATAGAAAAGAACTATCGAGGGTTCGAATCCCTCTCTCTCCTTTTTGTGTTCATTGAATATAATTTTTTATCGGGACTTACTCGGCTATCCCACCTAGCCAAGTTAAGAAAAATAGATTAGATAGAAATTAGTTGAAAAAAAAGATCTTTATAGATTATTATAATTTATATGTATACTAAACTATTCCATATACATCATTTGATTAAGTTATTTTTCATTTTATTTGAGTGTCTTCTTTGTTATATCTCCCCTTTTCCTTAAAATAAATTGAGAACTCCATATTTCTATAAAAAATTAAGTAATGAATAAGAAATATCAAAAATTATTTTTAAGTCTAAAGAAATAAAATTCATAAAAGGAGGTGGATCAACTGTTCTAATTTAAATTTTATCTCTATCTAATTTTAATATAATAATAGCGGATATAGTCATAATTAAATAGGTCAGGTCCACTTACTTTATCTTTTGTTAAATTTGAATATTTTCAATGGATTTGGTTGGGAATAGGAATCTTTATTGATTCAAGAGATTACTTATTATTATTCATAAAAATTTACCAAACAAACGTTCCTTTTTATTATTTTCTTCTAACTCCATATAATTATAACATATTATCTGGTTTTTATTAAAAAAAAATAAAAGATTTTTATTTTTGTTCTGAATATTATATACTATGACTGGGCTTTTATTTTTTTCATAAAAGCCCCTTATTGGATTTGAACCAATGACTTACGTCTTACCATGACGTTACTCTACCATTGAGTTAAAAGGGCTTCTTGGATTTAATTCCCGAGCGAGTAACTATAATTATAAATTTTAGTATAGTCATAATGGTTAGTGGCTTTATTTGTGAATAATTAAATGTATTTACCTAGCAAGTCTAGGGTAAACTTAATTGTTTAAAGATTGGCCTACATTTTTTTATTATTTAAACGATACCATCAAAAAAAAATTAACTTTATTGATACATAACATAGATGTAAAGATACCAATTCAACATAAAATAAATTTTCGATAACTTTTGGATTCAATTTTATAGATTTATTTTAGTAGATTTATATTATATAGAGAATGTCAATTATAGTGGACAATTCGTGAATATGAATAACGAATCCAAAATTTCTATATAATTATTAAAAAGTAAAGATCCCTCGAATATAATCATATCATTATTACATTGAAAATAAAAAAAAAAACGCATCATACTATGATCATAGTATATAGTATGAGGGCAGTCGAACAAGTAGGCCCCCATCGTCTAGTGGGTTAGGACATCTCTCTTTCAAGGAGGTAAGGGGGATTCAAATTCCCCTGGGGGTAGGTTACTACTTAAAGGAAGTTTATCATGGATTACCAATAAGTCTCAATTTGATTCTTGCTGGGTCGATGCCCGAGCGGTTAATGGGGGCGGACTGTAAATTCGTTGGCAATATGTCTACGCTGGTTCAAATCCAGCTCGGCCCAATAATTAGCCAATCTACCATGAGATGGTATAAACCCCCTCTGTCCTTCATAAATATCCCATACGAAGATAAAAAAGAATCAAATGTTTTGCTAAATCCCTTAAAATTCCTGGGATTGTAGTTCAAATTGGTAAGAGCATCGCCCTGTCAAGGCGGAAGCTGCGGGTTCGAGCCCCGCCAGTCCCGACCGAACCCAATATGATATCCTATAAAATATATCAATTCATTTTCCCTTTCTACCATTAGGTGATTGTCCGAAGAAGACACAAGGTATATTATATAAAAAAAAGTCTTGGTAGCCCCTCTATCAGTATGTTATATGTATGAATAATAGATCCGAACGAGGATTAACAATCTTTATCTTTTAGAAAAAATTCAGGCGATATACTTAGAATCAAACAAAGTATCAATGATCCGTTTCCTATGCTTCTAACGGAAAAATTTCTGCGAGTTATATCCGAAGATAAAAATATATTTAACTTTTTTGTTAATGTGTGATTAGGCGACACCCGGATTTGAACTGGGGAAAAGGGATTTGCAGTCCCCTGCCTTACCGCTCGGCCATGCCGCCAAAATGATAAAAAAATAAATTAAAATTCACTAATCCAGGAAAATTTTAATTTTATTATACTTGCACTTTGACTCTTTTTTCCTTAATCCTTTTCTTAAAATAAAGACTTTATTTAACATCGTGGCATAACCACCGAAGTTAAATTTGGACCTAACAGATATTCGAATAGAACAATACATAGACAAAGAAATCCTTTATTAATTATATAGGGATTCTTTTATTTTAATTTTTTTAATATTCAATTTTAATTAAGAATTAAGGATTCATCATTCGCAGAGAAGTAGACCACTCAATAATTTCACATTTCATTGATTCTGCAATGAAATCTTGCTTGGTCTTCACTGGTAACTTGAGTAAGGAGTAGTTTGTAGTTTTTTATAAATTGAAGGTGGGAACTCCTTTAATGTATCTACTTGAACCGGATTAAAGGAAACTTTAATGTCCTATTTTGAGGGGGGGAAATCCTAGTAAGGATTCTATCCCAATTTTATTTTGTTAGACCCATAACGAAAAACCCGACTTTCTTACGTTTACGAGGTTTATTATAATATAAAATCCAATCAAGATGGAAAATTTCACAATGTAATAAAAGAATCAATTAAAATTACAAAAGATACTTTCATTCCAATTAATAAATTGCCAGGCCCCTTAGGAACATTCTTTCTAATTCTAATTGTAAATCTGTATTCATTTTATTATTTAATAAATCGTAACCTGATCTTAGTAAAGAACTATTTGCAACTTTACAATTAAAAAAAGATTTTTAAAGTAATTTAAATTATTTAATCGATTAAAATGAGAAAATTTATAACCTAGACCCATGCAATAACATTAGTTTAAATTTTAATTAGTATTTTCCAGCCCAATGATTGTCAAGAAACATCTAAAATAAGGAGCCTTGGGCAATTTTTTTGTGAAAATTTTATAGAAAAAAAACACCTAAAATAGGATCAAGTTATACTTCTTCAAGTTTATTTTGTAGCAAATAGGCTTAGCCTATTTGGCCATTCCGGGAATAACTGTTCATGGCCATTATGGATAAATTATGTATGAAGGAGATACTTTAATTACATTTATCTACGAAAAATTGAGATTTGGTGATATAACCCAGGGCCTTTAAAAAGTAGCACAGATATTAGAGGTGTGTTCTATTTATTAAATATCCATGAATCGAGAAAAGAGGGTTGAGAGCTGTAATGAACGTATAACAATAATTCTTTGTAATGCCGTGGACATTCTTGATTGGTGCTGAGCTAACTATAGTACAAAGTCATATCTCTTTTGGTTAATAAGATAAAAAAGGTTTATCAATCCCAGAGGGTGCAGATTCATATATAGGCATATAAAAATTATTGTACGTCAAATAACATCAAAGGTATTGGTTTAAGAAGATGGAAGGTCGCATGTTTTTTCACCTGGATAACTAATTGGATTGTTGCTAGCGGAACGAATGGGGGCGCGTGTTAGAAGAGGCGGTTTGTTACCTAAGCCCTCTTTTTTTATTGGGAATAACAAGAGCATCTCTCAATATTCAAAGTTTCATATCTGAAGTGAGTTTTCACGAAACTTCTCGAGTTAAAAAAAAAAGCTCTTTTTTTTGGGTCGAATACATATGATACCCCAGGTACTGGATTGAAAGAATTGGTGATTCCTTCAAAACAATATAATTATAGGATTTAATAATTTATATAAAGAGGATTTATCTTTTTTATTATCTTTATTTAGTGCATTTATTTAAGTTAGTAATCAAAATAGTAAGCAATAGAAAAGACTAATAATTTATTCGTCTATCTACGGACAATCTATGGTATAAGATTAAGGTTCCGTTGGAACAATTATTTATTTAAGTTCATGGTTTCTCGTCTTTTTTTTATTACAAGGGGGTGGGGGAGAAATGACAAGAAGATATTGGAACATAAACTTGGAAGAGATGCTGAAAGCAGGAGTTCATTTTGGGCATGGTACTCGAAAATGGAATCCTAAAATGGCACCTTATATCTCTGCCAAGCAAAAGGGTATTCATATTACAAATCTTATAAGAACTGCTCGTTTTTTATCCGAAGCCTGTAATTTGGTTTTTTATGCAGCAAGTAGGGGAAAACAATTTTTGATTGTTGGTACAAAAAAGCAAGCAGCGGATTTAGTAGCACGGGCTGCAATAAAGGCCCGGTGTCATTGTGTTAATAAAAAATGGCTTGGCGGAATGTTAACGAATTGGTCTACTACAGAAAGTAGGCTTCATAAATTCAGGGATTTGAGAATGGAACAAAAAATGGGAAGACTAAAACGCCTTCCAAAAAGAGATTTGGCTATAGGTAAAAGAAAATTATCCCGTCTTCAAACATATTTGGGCGGGATTAAATATATGACAGGGTTACCTGATATTGTAATCATCGTTGATCAGCATGAAGAATATATGGCTTTGCGAGAGTGTATCACTTTGGGAATTCCAACAATTTGTTTAATCGATACAAATTGTGATCCCGATCTTGCAGATCTTTCGATTCCTGCGAATGATGACTCTATATCTTCAATTTGCTTAATTCTTAACAAATTAGTATTCGCTATTTGTGAGGGTAGGTCTAGCTATATAAAAAATTATTGATTAATAATAAAATAAATAAAATTTACTTATTTTTTTTTTAATTTGATGGATTTTTGGAATAGGTTATTATTTTTTAATTTTTTAAAGAAAATAGATAAAAATAACTGGGGACATTATGTGATTAGTTAATATTCAAAAATATTTTGAATATCCAACTCAAGTAGACAAAGAGATAGTTGAATTAAAATAATTTTGTTTAAAATTATATTTTTCAGAGGGCAATATGAATGTTTTATTTTGTTCCATTAAAATACTACAAAGGGTTATATGATATATCCGATGTGGAAGTAGGCCGACATTTCTATTGGCAAATAGGGGGTTTCCAAGTCCACGGCCAAGTACTTATTACCTCTTGGGTTGTCATTGCTATCTTATTAGGTTCAGCTACTATAGCTGTTCGGAATCCACAAACCATTCCGACTGAGGGTCAGAATTTCTTCGAATATATTATTGAATTCATTCGAAATTTGAGCTTTACTCAAATTGGGGAAGAATATGGGCCCTGGGTTCCTTTTATTGGAACTATGTTTTTATTTATTTTTGTTTCTAATTGGTCAGGAGCTCTTTTACCTTGGAAAATCATAGAATTACCTCATGGAGAGTTAACCACACCTACAAATGATATAAATACTACTTTTGCTTTGGCTTTACTCACGTCAGCATCCTATTTCTATGCAGGTCTTAACAAAAAAGGATTAAGTTATTTTGGGAAATATATTCAACCAACCCCAATGCTTTTACCCATTAATATCTTAGAAGATTTCACAAAGCCCTTATCACTTAGTTTTCGACTTTTCGGAAATATCTTAGCAGATGAATTAGTAGTTGTTGTTCTTGTTTCTTTAGTACCTTCAGTGGTTCCTATCCCTGTTATGTTCCTTGGGTTATTTACAAGTGGTATTCAAGCTCTTATTTTTGCAACTTTAGCCGCGGCTTATATAGGCGAATCTATGGAGGGCCATCGTTAAAATAGTCTTTTTTATCTTAGTAAAAAAAAATGTGGGTTTGTTTCAAAATGATTTACTTTAGGAAAAATTTTATTTTTTATCGAATCCAATTAAATTTAATGATTTACGTTATGGAAGAAATACATGTCTATGTGATATTAGATATTTACTAGTTATATATGCATTTAAAGATATATTTAATTTTCTTTACTACTGTGGTGGGTTAAAATAGAAGTTTTCATATTGTTATGGCGATGAAAAATTGAAATAAGAGTTCATAACTAAGAAATTGAAGAATTAAAGTTTTATAAATTTACAAAAAAGCTGTGAATATAAACTAAAAAAGAGATATAGAATCGGATTATTCAATTTAATTAAATCATAATTAATTGATGGATTGTATCATTAATCATTTATTTTTTTTGGTACGAGGAACTTATGATGAATCCCCTTATTTCTGCTTCTTCCGTTATTGCTGCTGGATTGGCTGTAGGACTTTCTTCTATTGGACCCGGAATTGGTCAAGGGATTGCTGCGGGTCAAGCCGTAGAGGGTATCGCGAGACAGCCCGAGGCAGAGGGAAAAATACGAGGTACTCTATTGCTTAGTCTAGCTTTTATGGAAGCTTTAACGATTTATGGATTGGTTATAGCATTAGCACTTTTATTTGCGAATCCTTTTTTTTTCTAAAAATAAAAAAAAAAATAAGAATAAATAAAGAGGGGCTAAAGTGATAGAAAAATAAATATGGTCTATTTTTTAGTCAAGAGGATATTATATGAAAAATATAACTTATTCTTTCATTTTTTTGGGCTACAGGTCATCCGCCGAGAGTTTAGGATTTAATACTGATATTTTAGCAACAAATCCAATAAATCTAAGTGTAGTGATTGGTGTATTGATCTTTTTTGGAAAGGGAGTGTGTGTGAGTTGTTTATTTCAAAAATAGGCTGGATCTAATCAGCTGTACCCCCTTTCTGTTATAACTAGGAAAGAAAGGTGCACGATCTCTCGCGAATTACTTCTTAAATTATTATATGTAAGAACCATAGCATTTCGTGATTAATTGACAAATCTACTTTGATTCTCTAGCACCCAATAGGAGCTATTAAGATGGTTAAAGCAAACTATTTGAAGTTTAGACGCAGAATAGTAATCTTTTTACCACTATATTAATATAGATATGGTTTAAAAATGAATTTATCGATATAGAACACTCATTTTGATAAAAGGATTTGAACCGCGTATTCTAAAAGGGGTATTTTCTCTCTTTTCTTGAATGCAGAATTTACAACCTAGACCTTATGTACAAGTAAGAATAATTTTTTGGAATTTCAACTTAAAAAAAAAAGAAACAACTTTGCTGACAATTACATTTTTTATTTTGTCAGAAGAGTCCTCTAAGTGTTGTTTTTTTGCATTAGATTAGTTAAAAAATAAAAAATTTTCAATAAAGAAGAGAGGATAGGCTCATTACATTCATAAAAAACTAGAATTTACTCTAAGTAATTGAGCGTGAGAGCCAAATGAATAGAAATATTCATGTTTGGTTCGGGAAGGGATTATGGAAGGTTAAAAATGAAC